ACCTGTGGAGGCACCATTTGTTACTATTGGACAAATTTCTCCTTTTGTTTTCTTTTTGTTTTTTGCCATAACGCCCATTCTGGGACGAGTTGGAAGAGGAATTCCTAATTCTTACACGGATAATTAAATTCAAAAAAGAAAAAAAAAAAGCATAAAAAGTGAAGAAAATTCTGACACCAATCATTTACGAGTGAGTATTACACCAAGAATTGACAAGCGGATGAGTTTTCTAGTTGGCTATGTTGATATAGCTTAGATAAGGAAAATATACTAACTATAGGGTAGGGCTGAACTTTCAAATCCGGGGGCTTTGTCCCCGAAACTCCCCTCTCCCCCCCGTCCCTTACTCGGCCTTTGAAAGCCAGAACATTCGCATAGAGGAGTATCTGTATCACGCATGCTCCTCCACTTATGACAAAATGACCTTCTATCCTCTTCTAGGAATTCCTACCCCTATAAGATAAGAGAGGGAAAAAAAGTGGAAGAGTATTCTGCATGAATATGCTTCTGCACTGGGAATATCTCATAGCGGGAAGGCCCAGAGATCATAAAGGAGGGGATGGGAATGGAGGCATTCCAGCCCAACATACTCCGGTGAATGGGTCGAGAGAGATAGGGGGGGGAGTGGGATACAGGAAGTATAGTGAACAGTTGAGTGGCTATCCAACCATTCAATCGGCTATGGGGGGTTTTAGCAAGCGGGTAAACCGATGATGACTAGTACAAACTTAGGTAGGTCGATCGTCGCTCATCCCTCGTCTTCTCTCCCGTGAAGTGATTAATCCCTAAAATTGGCATGCAATCCCTATGGAAAAGCAAGTATTCCGATTGGAGGAAATTTCCACCCTCTAATGATCCATTCCGCCCTTCCCTATAGCCGGAAAGGTATAAAATATTATGTTATGGATTACTTTCAGTAGTTCTTCCACCCCCTCCTGTTCCACCTATCCCTTCACTCCCCAGGGATTCCGTACAGCTAGACAATCAAGGTTCATCGCTCGGAGGGAGGGAATAGAAGCAAGCATTTTCCGTTCAGTCGGTAATGAATCAATACGCAGGGAAAGTTTGAATGGCAAGAGGCTCATATTGGTTGGGTATGCTACTTTCATAGGCGACTTTCCAGAAGGTCTTCAAGGTAGATATGCTCTTCTTCTCAGAAATACCACATACTCTTTTTTGGTCAGGTAGCACAGAAGGGAGAGTTGGCCGAGTTGAAAGCCTGGTTGCATGTGACTGAGTGGGGAGAGGGGGGCGAAGAGATCCGCAACTTTCACTTTGATCTTCGACTTGAACTTTCACTGCAAAATTGCACTTTTTTTTTCGTCTTTCTTTTTCTAGTAAGATTTCAATATAATCCTTCGTGAATCTTTAATCCCCATGTTCGTCATGCTATGAATATAGGTAGGCAAATTACGCCATTTCTTTTGAAGGGTAACGTTCATCTGATATAATTCACTTTCACTTCGAAAGCATCTTTTGAAATAGTTTTCCCACTTTTTTGTTCTTATCCATCAATCGAAGAATTTTCAGAATTCAAAATAATTTCTGACGTCCGCTTTCCTCCAAAAGATATTTATAGCAAGCAGCACTACTACTAATTCCCGTTCGATAGGTTCCCATTCGGGGGCTTCAATCAGCATTTCGTCCCATGCATCGGGAATTGGTCAAAATCAACTGCTTCTTAAGCTTTTGAATTTTGCTCTCGAATTGACTATTGAAAAGGAAGGGATGTTGGACTTGGGCAGAAGATTTGTATAAAGAAGTGAGTGAATATCGATGGCCTTTGTTGAACAGAGAGCGAACGGATGGCAAGTGACTTTGATCTCACGCGGGCCTATACTTCGGCTGGGGGCTGGGCTTTGACAGATCAAGACTGGGGCTTCGTTTAGCCGCCTATGTAGTAGAAAACTCTGAGTTCGACGTTGAATAGCCATAGTGAGTTCATCACCAGTGGCATAAGCAGAGGAGGCATATGCGGGGGGAAGAAAGGAAATTGACCTCACTTCTTAGGATCCAATTCCAGTTAAATCCGCAACAAAGCCAGCACCGGAACCCGTTGCTTTCGTGGGATCAACTGCTCCTTTTCGATATAGAACTGGATAATCACAAACTGCCTTTGCCTCTATCCCTACTTCTGTAGGGGGCTCGATCTCTAAATGGATCTGCTATAGAGCTACTCTCGATATGCTTGGGACTCCGCATCTTATCTTATGGATTTGGAATCGAGCGAGATGATATGCTGAAACGGGTGTTAGCTTAAACCGCCATAGAACGAAGCTTAGCCGTCGCCCATATGCTAGAGATTATGTTGGGTCCGTCCCGAGATGCTCACTACGACCTGGCTTCGGGGCCTTTCCCTCTCGTTAGCTTGTCTTTAGTTAGATAAATCCCATGTGACTCCTAGTATTTATTGTTTATTGTGATTTGGTCAAGTAAGAAGTGTCAGCAATCCGTATAGTGCTATTCCTAGTACTTTGACTTGAGTCACCATGGCTACATAGCGGTTCTCATTCTCACTATGGCACTTTCTCTTCTTTCAGTTATTATCATTCCCTATACTACATCATAGTCAGGGCTGCTCTGGAACGAAGCAACTAGAAAGATAAGGAAGCAGCAGATGCACGAATGGAAGATGCAAGAGTAGGCTTTGAATTTCATTCGAATATAGTGGAAAAATGAATAGAATAAACGAGCTTTTAGCTCGAGAAGGCATCTTTGGATCGTTGAACTTTCACGCTCATATAGCGAAAAACTACTCCAATTTCTAAAAATAGCTCAGTAAATGAATGGTCGAGCAAGTGGCTGATGGAAAGAATACATACCGGCGCTCTTTCTATCCAGTCTTTGTCCCAGCCCACTAACCCCAAGAGGGGGTACACCAAAGACAAAGACAATCCAACCAAAGAACAAGGGCACGCCTTCGCGGCTTTATCTGCCGTTACACGAATACTTATTCATATTCGAGGAAGGCATGCCACACCAGGAACAGTTTGTGGATAAGAAGTATTGTCAACTAGAGAGAAAGCTCTATCAACTCCTTATCCCACTCATGACACTCTTGACCTGGAAAATCCCAATCCCCCTTGGAATACCTTATAGAGCTGGGCACGGTTTGATTATCAGCTGCTCCCCGCCCATCAGCGAATGCGAGCCCTACGAGCTGCGAGTGGAGAAGAAAACGAGCCATCCTCACCAACTAGCTAATCAGACGCAAGCCAAAAAAATTCTTCCAGATAAGAATGAATATGCCGGATCAGCATCAGCACCAGATTTGACTGCGTCTTATGAACCTGGTAGTGACTTTCAATCCCCTGCTCCACCTCTTTCAATGCTTTAATCCACTAGTCATTCCCACTCGGATAGAGGGGGCACCACAAACAAGGAAGGGGTTTAATGCTTTAAGGAGAGTGGCTTGACCCCCGCGAAAGAGATTCTATTACCCTTCCTACGGCTTTTTATTTTAGTAGAGGGATGACCCCGAGGAGGGACACTAGTCCCTTCAAGACATAGAGGAATCTAAGTCAGGGATGGATGGCGAATGAGAGGTAGGCAACCTCTTTACTTTCTATTAGATTATAAAAACGGAGGAGCCAGAAGTGACCCAAGAATAATAGGCATATGGAGCATAAGAAGGCTTTATTTAAAAGATCAAGGAATAAAAACCTTTATAGATGAGGGGGAGTTCCGACTATTAGATTAGGATTGATGGCAGGCTGGATTCGAAGGAAGGAGTTATGCTTCTCTAGAATCGCGCCACTACGCACGTCTGTATTTAATGATTTCTGGTGATGAGGGGGTTTGATGAAGGGTGCACGTCCGGAGCTGGTGTAGAGAGGTGGTGGGAGCGGCATAAGATCGCACGGGTCGGGCTCCCCATTTCTTCTTGCTTTTCTAATCTTCCTTCTACGCTCTGCTATCTTAACGTAATCCTGGGGAGTGGGCTTATAGTCCAGCCTTTCAAGCCCTACTAAGTAAAGTGGGATCGTGCCTTGGCAAAGTTACCGGCACAAGCCTTCCTTGTAAGCTAATCCCCAGACCCAGCCTTAGTCAAATAGGGGGTTCAATTTCATCTTCGCTAGCATTTTCCACCCGGGTGAGCTCATCTTCATTCTTTTGGATGGCCTCACGTCGAGGGGAATACAATTGACTGTCTCGAACTGATACGATAGGAATTGAAATCCCGACTCTACATGCTGCACAACTTCTACCTTTCTTGAGCCCACTTCTTCGTCATCAGCCAAGATAGTGACTAGCTGGTCGTCGATAACGAACTTTACCCTTTGGTGCAGCGTAGATGGGCCTTATGGGGAAGGGCCCTGCTGAATGGAGCCAAAGTCTTCCCAATAGGAAAGTGAACGATGCCTCGATATCTACCACATTCAAATTGATCTTGAACTGGTACGGCCCGATCACAACGTCAAGTTCAATTACTCCAACAGTCTGGCGGACGGAATTTTCGAATGCTCGGACCGTCATCGTCTTTCTCTTTATATCCAAATGCCCCCGCCCCAGGGCCTTTACACTGCTCAACGTGCAAACATTCAAACCACTCCCATTATCAATCAAGACTGCAGGTACTATCTGGGCCCGACAAGACACCAAAATAGAAAGCGGGTGCGTGTGGGTTGTCCTATCGGCAGGGATATAATCATAGGATAAGTAGTTTATAACCCTAGACGCCATGATTTGTTCGGCCAGCCTTTCGGGATTGATATTGTCTTTTACATGGGCCTTTTGCAGAACCTCAATCATTTGCTCTCGGTGATGTTCCGAGGTTATCAATAGATCAACAATTGAGATCTGCGTGGGGATCTTTTTCAGTTGTTCCGCCACATTCTACTCTGGCTTCTTGAGAGCATTGTTCCGACCTAGTCATATTTCCTATCTTAGCACATTCTTCACCCTCTTTCTTCTCCACTTTTTCAATGCTATCGTCCTGCTTTCATATGTCCCAGATACCTTTGAAGCCTTACCTTCCCTTACTTATAGAAAAGGGTGTGGTTGAGATAACGATAGGTGAAAGTTTAGGGATAGTAATGGTGGCTGGTGCGGGCCTTGGTTGATGGTTGACATGGATTGAGACAGGTTGGTTGAGCACGAATTTTTTGTTCTGTATCTTTCTGTGGTCTGGCTGGAGGGTATTTGAGAAGTCTTCACTGAGCTGGCTCAGGCTTACTTCTATGGGGTCTGCCTTTCATTGAATTGAATTTCAGTGAGGGTTGTGGGGTAAGGGAGGCTGACAACGATGGATGGCTAGCTCGGGATAGCCGCCGTCGGGAATGCTACATGTGGGGCCTTACCGGTGAATGGTGTTGAAACCTAGCCCTATATATAGGAGTGTTGGACCTACAGGGCTCTAGTTACGTAGGGGCAAGCATATGTTTGTGTCTGTCCAAGCTAGCATATTTGTGTGCATTGATTAATAGAAGGGACAAGTTTTGGTTGGGACAAGCTATCGCATGCATGGAAGTGAGGCAAGCTATTTTAGCTTGCTTAATTATGGTGTTTTGGAATTCACTTCTCTAAGAACTGAAAAAAAGATTGGATCTTGTGCGCCGGCTATGCGTCAGGTCTCTCTCTCCCGCAAGGCAGCTTTGTCTTTCTATCTATCTTTCCAAAATTCATATTATGGGTCTCAGAAATGGGTTTGAGATTTTCCATAAAGAAAGACGGCAGGATTTTATTAATCACTAGGCCGAGATAGATTTGTTCTATCCGCCTTCATCCATCACAGCGAGTTTGGATGGCGCGCCCCGAGAGAGAAGTAGTCGAAAGGTGCATGCGTTTGAACGTATGTCGGATCGGCTTGCTGCACCGGCTTCTCTGACTTGATTCTTCTCTGAAGGCTAAGTCCAGTAGCCTTCCACCGACTCAACGGATGGAGAGAAGCGCGCAAACAGAGCCGGACGTTACTTAGGCAATGCCGACCGGCACTTCAACCACTGAAATAGCAGCTAATTATTTCATTCTCAATTCTCAATGGTGCCGAAATCTCTCAATAAAGCAGCTAGGCCGTTTTCCTATCTCTAAAGGGGCTTACTCATAAAGATAAAGGGGGCTTTACCCTGATGCAAGTAGTCTCCGCGGCTATACTATATCAAATAGCCTAGGGCGCTACTGTACTAGTTTTTTTCGGGTTCTTTGCTAGCCAGACACCTGTCAACCAACCATACAGTAACTATCAGTTCTTTCGCAAGCCAAGCCAATATGCCTCGATCCGCCCGAGGAGAATCCGAGTGAAAGCAGCAACCAGAGTGATAGTAGCGTGTGTCAGCAAACAACTCTAAGCTAAACTGATTACAGATAGGTAGTGCGGACTACACTACTTTTCTGTAATCACCTCACTCACTCTAAGGTGAGTGAAGTGCCCTACTTCTATCTCACGGGTAGTGGTAGTGTAGCTGGGCTATTGATCCTGGTGAAGGAGCCCTATCAAGTAAAGGCCGGGCGAGGAGTGATAGAATAGCAAGCAGGGTCACTTCCGCAAGCAAAGCTCTTTCCTGTTCAAATAAAGCAAGCGGTTAGGAAAAAAAATAGCCAAGCAAGTCATGCCCCTATCTATCACGGCGCGCTATTCTCTATAGAAAAGAGAATAGATTCTCTCTCTTTATCCTATAGCGGGATTTTGGTAGGACTCCACCAGAGGGAGTGACATGAATCCACGTCGACGTTATTGATTTCAGATATGGGGAGCACTATACATAGATAGAAGCAAGCGCTACGAAAGCAACAACAATCCCTACCTACCCCAGTCCATCCCTTCACCCGGATAATGACCATTTAAGCACCTCTGGAAGCAGACAGAAAGAGATGGCAGAGTAAGCACCTCGTCCTTATACTACTTTCCCTGTGTTCTATCACTCCCCCCTATCACAACAAGGCAGGCCTGCCCAAGGAAGAAATCACAACCAGGGCTATATTCACCTCTATGTTAGGTAGCCTCCTCACTAAACACAAGTAAGAGCTAGCTTGCATTGAGAATGAGGGGCCCTCCGAAGGACTAGTTTTCAGCTCCTTACTTACCTACCCTTAATATATTAATTAATTATTAATTAATTTAAGAAAAAGAGTCAAAATTCCAATGATTACACAGCCCACATCGCTCCGCTGCTCTGTTCGCTCCGACGATTCTACATACCGGCCGGAAAGAGAGAGAGCAGTGTGATTGGCTCTATAATGGAAATAATGGAAATGCTCTGTCGTAGAGCTTCGCTAGCAGTGTCGAGCTTTGCTCGCGATTCGACTGGAACTAAGGACCTGAATGGAATTCATGCTGCTATCTAAAGAATGAAGAAACCGCTACTGAACGAGAGCGAGTGAAGTGCTTACGCCCCTTTAGAGATAGGGGCGAGCCAAAGAGAAGTTGTAGCAACGAGCTACTAAGGAGTAACTGTGTTGAAGCTTCAAACGTAGAGCTCGCGACGACTTCGAGCGAACTCCACGAGTGTGCCGAAAAAGACTAAAAAGAATCTGTGATAAGTAAGCGCCTGCGTTCAGTAA